TCAAAAAAAATTGCGAAAAAAAAAGAATCAATGTATAGATTCCAGTCCTCTTTCTTTTTTCCTATTCTTTTTCATAGCAGGTTTTTCTAACTTCTAACGAAAAGGCTTTTTCTTCGATTTTTCAATAAAGACGAATTTTGACTTCTTTTCTTTCTTCTTTATAATAGAAAAAAAGTCAATAAACTTATCGAATTAACTTCTCATTGATGTATTATTTCATCGAGATTCAATACAAATCACGATGGTATTTTCTTGTTCCTGAATGGGTCTCTTTCATCTTTTTAGGTTTATGCTCTACTCCGGGTAAAGATCCGCCCGATTTGGATTTGCACATATAGGACAAATCTTCCCATCACCATTTCTTTTTGTTATGACTTTACAAATAACAAACAGGAATCATTTATGATACACGTAGTAATCATAGATATATTACCAATTGGGTTTTTTCTAAACGGAGCCTGGATACTTCATTTTTTTAGTCCAACCAAAGCCAACCATAAATTATTCTAATTGATAATAGTACTATGAATTCCCCCCCAAAATGCATCTAATTGCACTTCACGCTCCAATTTTTTGATGATTCAATTTCTCTTTCTTGGGCGAAACAGAGGATATCTCGATCGGGGGAGAGAACGGGGAAATCCCATATGACCCAATATATCTGACAAGTCGCACTATACGTCAACCCAAGATGCATCTTCCTCTCCAGGACTTCGGAAAGGTACTTTTGGAACACCAATAGGCATGAATTGAAAGAAAAAAGAACTAAATACTATATTTCACTTTGATGTGGAAACGTAACAATATGGTTTTATTGTCTTTATAATATTGGTTTTATCATATTTATTTAATCCATAGATTAGAAAAATTCAGAAAGAAAGACAAAATAAATAAAGGAAAATTTTTACGAATAGGTCCTTCTAATGATAAATAAGGATGGACGCATTTACTCATAGAAAATGGTATCAATCCCCCATTGCGTATTGGTACTTATCGAGTATAGAATAAATCTGCTTCTCTTTGTTCCTACGAACAGAATTCTTCCATTATTACGAACAGAGTACAATAAATATTAATCTAACCCTTGTTAGGAAATAATCCACTCAAGAAGGGAAGTCCATAGGATAGTCATAGTATAGTCTTTTCCAATGCAATAAAGTTACGTAGTGTCTATTTTTCTTTGAGATAAAGGGGTATTTTCCATGGGTTTGCCTTGGTATCGTGTTCATACCGTTGTATTGAATGATCCCGGCCGGTTGCTTTCCGTTCATATAATGCATACAGCTCTGGTTGCTGGTTGGGCGGGCTCGATGGCTCTGTATGAATTAGCAGTTTTTGATCCTTCTGACCCTGTTCTTGATCCAATGTGGAGACAGGGTATGTTCGTTATACCCTTCATGACTCGTTTAGGAATAACCAATTCATGGGGAGGTTGGAGTATTACAGGAGGGACTGTAACGAATCCGGGGATTTGGAGTTTCGAAGGTGTAGCTGGAGCACATATTGTGTTTTCTGGCTTATGCTTTTTGGCAGCTATCTGGCATTGGGTCTATTGGGATCTAGAAATATTTTGTGATGAACGTACAGGAAAACCTTCTTTGGATTTGCCCAAGATCTTTGGAATTCATTTATTTCTCTCCGGGGTGGCTTGCTTTGGTTTTGGTGCATTTCATGTAACAGGCTTGTATGGTCCTGGAATATGGGTGTCCGATCCCTATGGACTAACGGGAAAAGTACAACCTGTAAATCCGTCGTGGGGCGTGGAAGGTTTTGATCCTTTTGTTCCGGGAGGAATAGCTTCTCATCATATTGCAGCAGGTACATTGGGCATATTAGCGGGTCTATTCCATCTTAGCGTCCGACCGCCACAACGTCTATACAAAGGATTGCGTATGGGAAATATTGAAACCGTACTCTCCAGTAGTATCGCGGCTGTCTTTTTTGCAGCTTTTGTTGTTGCTGGAACTATGTGGTATGGTTCAGCAACTACCCCCATCGAATTATTTGGTCCCACTCGTTATCAATGGGATCAGGGTTACTTCCAGCAAGAGATATATCGAAGAGTTAGCGCCGGGCTAGCAGAAAATCAAAGTTTATCAGAAGCCTGGTCTAAAATTCCTGAAAAATTAGCTTTTTATGATTATATAGGCAATAATCCGGCAAAAGGAGGATTATTCAGGGCAGGCTCAATGGATAACGGAGATGGAATAGCGGTTGGATGGTTAGGACACCCTATCTTTAGAGATAAAGAAGGGCGTGAGCTTTTTGTACGTCGTATGCCTACTTTTTTTGAAACATTTCCAGTCGTTTTGGTAGACGGCGATGGAATTGTTAGAGCTGATGTTCCTTTTAGAAGGGCAGAATCGAAGTATAGTGTTGAACAAGTAGGTGTAACCGTTGAGTTCTATGGCGGCGAACTCAATGGAGTCAGTTATAGTGATCCTGCTACTGTGAAAAAATATGCTAGACGCGCTCAATTGGGTGAAATTTTTGAATTAGA